CAACTTTTGTCTGACTACTTATTTCTTTCTAGATGATCCCTCTAGAAGAGAGTAATTCTAACAATCTTTCTAGTTACTTCGTTCTCTATTTTTATTTGAGACGGTCCTGAGGAAAGGGATTTTGTTTCCACCGAGCTAAAAAAACAGGTCGATGCCTCTAGTAAACCAGAGTCATCATTTAATAGCTATTTTTATTCAATTTTGTATTTGTAAAGCAAAAATTGAAGATTTAGTTACGATTAGAAACCTACTTGCTATCTTTATCCATGGATCCTTTACTCATACTGATTCAATTGGAAGTATTAATCCAATTCCAAAATTATGTTTCGTAATTTCATAATCCAATTTGTCACTTTCTAAGTGATCCTTGGATACAAATCACGAGAATGTATATTTTTTCTCGAATCCGTGATTGAGAGGTAAAGGATTAAATCCTTTTCTTTTTTGAAATAAAGTTTTTGGTCGGAATACGAATCAAACCGAAAACAAAGACCCTTTAACTATCAAAGGGTTAAAAAAACGAATCACACTTTTACCACTAAACTATACCCGCTACAATTCGATTATTGTATACAACTGGACCTTTTGTCGAACCGGAAAATGGGTATAATAAGATGGGATCATCAAAGAATCAAAAAATTTAGCGTATTTACCCTCTTTTTTTTTTCGTTTTCGCGGATGGAAATAGTCCTTCTTCTTTTTTTGTTCGTGCTTGAATATTGCCTATTCGCTTTTTTATATATTTTATATTTATATATTTATATATATATAATATTATTTATATATATATAATATTTATAATAATATATTTATATAATACTAATTATATAATATATATATATATAAGTTTATATAATACTGTATTTATATATAATAATAATATATATATATATATAAAATACTAAAAATACTAAGCATTTTTGTTTTCAAATCAGATAAATGAAAAATTATCATTATTTTTCTATAATTAGTTGGAACAAAACAAAAAGAGGCCCGGCTGGGTACTGACCAGACCAGGCCGTGTCAATAACAATAATAAGGGTCTTTCGAACAAAATACGAAGGGGTCGCTTTTGGTTTTCTTTATATTGTTGGCACTTTCGAGCCCTTCTCTTTATTTATTCTTTATTTATCGAAAAAAAATTACTGATAAAAATGGTACATATCTATATAATAGAAAAAGAAATACTCCTTATTTTTTTTATGTGTAATCTAACCCAATTTTCAATTAGGAGAGATGGCTGAGTGGACTAAAGCGGCGGATTGCTAATCCGTTGTACGAGTTATTCGTACCGAGGGTTCGAATCCCTCTCTTTCCGCTTCCCTTGATGACTTTATTTATTTATTTATTTTTTTTTTTTCAAATTTGGCATTTTTATATAAACAAAAAATCCGAAGAAAATAGAAAAGAAAAACCCTTATTCTTCGCGCCCAGGATTACGTCCAGGATCATTAGATAGGAATCCAAAGATGAAGAGAGAAACAAAAAATATCACTACTGTGTAAACGAAGAGTTTGAGAGTAAGCATTACACAATCTCCAAGATAATTAAAAAAAAAAAGAGAATAGATCCTCCATTTTTCTACCACATATCCTATTTGGATATCAAGAGCCGAGTTTCTTTCTAGAAAAAATCACGAACTTTCGAGGAAATCTAGGAAATTTGTAAGAAATTTTTCAATTTAAATAATTTATTAAATAATTTAGATTTTAGATATTTTAGATTAAGGATCTTATCGAAAACTTACAGCAGCTTGCCAAACAAAAGCTAAGAGAAAAAAGAACACGGGTATGACTGGCATAACATCTACGATTGGGTTCAAAAAAGCGTAGGCCTCGGGCAATTTTCCGAAGAAAAAACTACTTGAATAAAAGGCAGAATTAAGACAGATACAGATCAAACTAAAGATATTAAGCATAACAGACATTTTGTTCTTGGAGATAATTGCATTTTGATTGAATTATTGATATAAGGAAAAAGGGGAAAATTTAGGTAGACAAAAAATCCTTCTTTTCTTTTGAACTCACCCAATCAAAAATCCTCCAATTCTCAAAAGAGAATAGAGGAAATCATACTTTCATACAATATCTTAATTGAATTATATCTAATGATCAATAAATTAAGTTTAATTCTATATAATTCTATATTAATCCATATAATTAATCTATATTAATAAATATATTAATAAATAAATAGAATTCTATATTAATTATATTAATAAAAAAAATCCTAGTAATAATCTAAATATCTATAGAATAAATTAGATTGGAGTTGACAAATAACGAATACTGTAATATAATTTACTATTAAATAGTACTATTTTTTTTTTACTAATTATAATTTATAATTATACTTTAGTAGTATGGTTACTTTCTTAGTATCGTTTAGTAGTATCGAAAGTAGTTTCGAATAGAAACCTAAATGGGGCGTGGCCGAGTGGTAAGGCAACGGGTTTTGGTCCCGCCATTCGAAGGTTCGAATCCTTTCGTCCCAGAGCATATTCATTATCTTAGAATAGAATAAAGATTTTGTTGAATGGGGTAACGTCTAATGTTAGCTGGAATTTATTTTTTTTTTTTTATCTTTTATGCATGAATCATATCTTTTTTACACAAACTGAATTGAATCGCGTACAAATGACACGCAAATGTAATTGACTCTATTTCTGTTCCAGGTAAATTGGGAACATCGGCTCCATCGGTTCCCAGAGTTGGAATTTAAAAAAAGGGGGTCTTTTCATCCTATGCTCCATCCCATCTTGTTTCGGGAAGTTAGTTATTTATAAAAACATTCCGTCCCATATTGATTTTCTATTTTATCAATATTTTGATTTTCAACGATCCTATCTATTATTTCGTATCCTATAAACTATATTTTTAGGAATTTTTATATAGATTTATTAATTCTAACTATTTTGGTACTAATTAAATTCATTCAAAGCCGATAGGATTAATTCTCCTAAGGGGTTAGACTAAAATAAAAAGAAGGAGCAACTTAATTTGGACTTGTTGGGATTTGTACCTAGCCAGTCCGCATCCCCGAGCATAATTCCCAATTTTTCTCTTATGTCCCATTAGTCCTGTAGTACCCCGGGGGCGAATACATTAACCGAAGATATTAAAATTTCTGTGTTTGCCTGAATTGCATTAACAAAAATCAAATTAAAAAATTATATATGTAATTATATATCTATCTGAATCCGATGTATTTTCTTTGAATAAGTATTTCGTGTTTGGCCCTAATAAATAATTGTAAATTTATGTAACACTTAAAAGGGGGTGTTTTATGTTTTATATCTTTTATTCTCTTTTATTCACTTTCTATTCTATTATGTATGGATATTATATTATGTATGGAAAGATTCGATTAGCGAAATCTTGCTGAACTACACAGCTTAAACAAAATAAAAAAAAACGAGGAAATGTTTAACGTATATGTATCCTTCTATTCTATTTATTCTATTTTTGTGAAAAAGGTTTTTGACCCCCTCGATTTTGAATTTAAAATTTAAAATATTTAACAAAGATTTAACCCTAACTTTTAATCTATTACTAATTTTTAATCTATTATTAAATTTTTTAATCTATTATTAAATAGAAATTTTTTTCATTTTAAATTAAGAGGACTTGCTAAAACTTATTCAGAAACCTCTTTACCGATTTGTAGCTATATTCTTTATTTACCGATCTATAGCTATATATAAAATCTCTCTTCTATATTCTAAAGAACATTATAGAACAAAGGGATATAGATTATGATGTCTACAAACCAATGACTATTCATGATTCCATAATTGAATCAATTCCATACTGGTTCCAAATTAGAGGGATGTTATGGTAAAACTTCGTTTGAAACGATGTGGTAGAAAGCAACGTGCGACTTGAAGGACACGATCCATTGTGGATTCTTTCTTATATCCACCATTTTCAATTTCTATAGGAATGAGGGTGCTCTTGGCTTCGACATCCGTTGGTAACCTAAATAGTCCACGATGGAGCTCGAGTAGAAAGTATTAATTCATTTCTCAGGACAAGAATCTAGGGTTAATGCAAATCAATAAATTGGAGCAACTTCGTGAATATATCTTCGATATAGAAATGGAAGGGATCCCATTCGAGCAAGTTTCCAATTCAAAAGGAAAATTTATTGGAATTAATCAAACCCTTTCGATCCAAAGTGTATCACGCGGGAATCTATTGTCCGTAGGATTCTTTCATAGAAGGAAATAAAAAAAAAAGGGGTATGTTGCTGCCATTTTGAAAGGATTAAGAAGGACCGAAGTAATGCCTAAACCCAATGATTTAAAACAAAGATAAAGGATCCCAGAACAAGGAAACACCGTTTTAATCGTCTCACTAACTGGGCCAGACTTAAGAATACAAATAGATTTTAACCGAGACAAACAAAAAAGGGGGTAAAGACCACTCAATAAACGAAAGATTCTCTTTTGAATTATTGGTTTGAATTATTGGAGAGTTATCTAACTTGAGTTATGAGTAAGAATGGTTTTTTTTATAAAAGAAGAAGAAAAAACAGACTTAAACTCCAGTCTAATTGATTTGATGATTTTATAGAACCTTTTGTCATTTATGGAATTTATTCGAATTCCATACCATAGATAAAACTTCAAATCCAATTATTTTTTTTTCTCGAGCCGTACGAGGAGAAAACTTCCTATACGTTTCTAGGGGGGGTGTATTGTTCATCTACATCTATCTCAATGAGTTGTCTATCGAATCGTTGCAATTGATGTTCGATCTCGAAGAGAAGGAAAAGATCTTCAGAAACTAGGTTTTTATGATCCGATAAAGAATCAAACTTATTTAAATGTTCCCGCCATTCTCTATTTCCTTGAAAAAGGGGCTCAACCTACAGGAACTGTTCAGGATATTTTTAAAAGGGTGGGGGTTTTTAAGGAATTTTATTCTAATCAAACGAAATTCAATTAAGGATTAAGGAAATACAAAAAAGGGGGGCAGTTATTTGTATATAACTTTAGA